ACGCTTACTGTCTGTTCTTGATTCAACACACTTCCACTGTAGTGTTCGAGTGGATACTGCTACTTCTTCTCGAACCATACTAATATTATTGTTTGATCAGATCATTGAATCATTTATTTCTATTGCAATCCATTCCATTTTTATTTCTACACACGTCTTTTTTTAGGAGGCCTACATCCATTATGTGGCATAGGGGTTACGTCACGTACGAAACTTAATAGTATACCACTTCTACGAATGGCTCGTAATGCTGCATCTCTTCCGAGACCAGGGCCTTTTATCATGACTTCTGCTCGTTGCAGACCCTGATCCACTGCCGTACGAATAGCATTTCCTGCTGCGGTTTGAGCAGCAAATGGTGTCCCTCTTCTTGTGCCTCTGAATCCACAAGTACCAGCGGAGGACCAAGAAACCACCCGACCTATTACATCTGTAACAGTCACAATGGTATTGTTGAAACTCGCTTGAACATGAATAACTCCTTTTTGTATTCTACGTCCATTCTTACGTGAACCAATTCTTGGTATAGCTTTTGTCATATTTTATCATCTCATAAATATGAGTCAGAGATATACGGATATATCCATTTCATGTCAAAACAGATCCTTTATTTGTACATCGGACCGTTTAGAAAGTCCCTTGTTAGAAAGATTACCCCTGTCTCTGTTTATGTTTCGGATTGGAACAAATTACTATAATTCGTCCCCGCCTACGGATCAGTCGACATTTTTCACAAATTTTACGAATGGAAGCCCTTATTTTCATATTTGTTATTCCTTAATTCCAAATATACTCCTTGGAAGAAAATAAGTCTCTTGAAATTTTGAACCTCGAATTGTATTCCCATGAAAGGAATGTTTAAATTCAAATAAAAAGCCGCCTAATCATTCGACTCTTTGTTGCGAAGTCTATAAATTATACGTCCCCTAGTTGAATCATAACGACTTACTTCGATTTTGACTCTATCTCCTGGTAGTATCCGGATAAAACTCCGTCGGATCCTCCCCGAAACATAACCTAGAATCAGATCTTCATTGTCTAAACGAACTCGGAACATACCATTGGGAAGTGATTCAGTAATTAAACCTTCGTGAATCAATTTTTGTTCTTTCATTCCAGGTAACCCCCTTGAAGTATCAACTAATGGAGGAGGAGTAATAGTAGACAATTCGTCTTTCCTCTCTTTTTCCCAAATAGCAAGTTACGGATCAAATTCGGATACCAGAAGGATCACCAGATATAATACAAAATTTCTCCCCCAATTCTTTCTAGTCGAGCTTCTCGATCTGTCATTATACCTCGAGAAGTAGAAAGAATTACGACCCCCATCCCACCTAAAATCCTAGGAATTCGTTGATGGTTGGAATAGATTCGTAGACCGGGACGACTGATACGCTTTAAAATATTTCTATATGTTCCTTTCCTATTCCTTCTATGTCGCAGGGTTGAAACCAAAAAATATTTGTTGTTTTCTCTATGTTTCCTAACATTTTCAATAAACCCTTCTTGTAGAAGTATTTTAACAATGTTTTCGGCGATATTAGTAGATGCTATTCGAACCGTTCCTTTTTTATCCATGTTAGCATTTCTTATAGAAGTTATTATATCGGCAATAGTGTCCCTACCCATGACGAACTAAAATTATGGGTGCCTTCCAGTTTTGATATAATCAACATGTTCCTTTTTTTTTTTCATTTTTTCTTATTTATTTATGAATTATTAAAGGTATATGCGTGAGACACAATCTACTAACGTGATCTATTTCAGAGACCTGACTATACTCTATCACGGTCTCATCTACTAGTATTTATAAGACTTCAGGAGCTAATGAGACTATTTTAGTGAAATTCAACTGTCTCAATTCCCGCGCGATCGCTCCAAAAACTCGAGTTCCTTTTGGATTTCCTTCTTGATCAATGACAACTGCTGCATTGTCATCATATCGTATTATCATACCGTTGTCGCGTTTGAGTTCTTTACATGTACGTACAATTACAGCTCTGATCACTTCTGATCTTTCGAGAGGCATATTGGGCACTGCTTCTTTGATTACAGCAACAATAACGTCACCAATATGAGCATATCGTTGATTACTAGCTCCTATGATTCGAATACACATCAATTCTCGAGCCCCGCTGTTGTCCGCTACATTCAAATGGGTCTGAGGTTGAATCATATCATTTTTTTTTTGAATCTGCTCTTTCAATGCAAAAGGCAAAGGAAAAAGAGAGAAATATTGTCTGCCCAGAAATCCAAAAATCTGCGATTGTATTTTTCATCACAAATACCCTTCACATACCTATCACGCGATAATGAATTGAGTTCGTATAGGCATTTTGCACGCAGCTATTGAAATAGCTGCTCTGGCTACAGTTTCTGATACTCCGCCCATTTCATAAAGTATTCGACCGGGTTTAACGACAGATACCCAATATTCGGGAGATCCTTTCCCCGAACCCATACGTGTTTCGGTAGGTCTTACTGTAACGGGTTTGTCGGGAAATATACGTACCCATATTTTTCCACCACGGCGTGCATATCGTGTCATTGCTCGTCGTCCTGCTTCTATTTGTCTAGATGTGATCCAAGCGGGTTCAAGTGCCTGAAGAGCGTATCTGCCGAAACAAATATGATTGCCTCGATAAGATATTCCCTTCATTCTTCCTCTATGTTGTTTACGGAATCTGGTTCTTTTGGGGTTATAGTTGATGGTTGTTTCTCAATCCCATCTCTACTGCAGAACCGGACATGAGAGTTTCTTCTCATCCAGCTCCTCGCGAATGAAACGATTCAATAATATTACGTATATGTATTTATTGAATGAATAATACACTGAATCATGGAATTTATTGATATTTAATCTGTCACACGGGAAGCCGTATAGTATATAGTATATACGGCTAGACGGATATTTCTATTTTATTTATATGGGATAATGCCTTTCTTTTGAAAATGAATCCTTGACCTTTACCGAATCTGTCAAAATATTGCAATCCAATAATGGTTTCGCGGGCGAATATTGACTCTTTCCATATTTGCTTCATTCGTAGGGTGAACCCATGACCTATCAGAAGAAATTAATTGGTTCCTGGTTGATTCCGCCATCCCACCCAATGAATCATTAGGATTCGTTTTCAATAGAATCTTCCGCAGTCACAGGTTTCGTCGTTCCCATAGCTTTTCCATTAATGGCTAGGCCTGAACTATGCAATGGAGCTCCTAATTAAATTCGTTCCCGAGCCAATCTCCTCAGTCTCTATTGACTCGGGGCTCTTTATTATTTGTATTTTTCTTATGAACCGTATTCATCTAATTATGGACGAATCAGTATTGATGCTTTATCACACTGCCTTTTATGATATGATGTGATTGATAGACCATACATATTGGAATCATATATCATGGAGATTCTCCTTCTCTCTTTCTCTCGCCCTTCCAGTTACCCACATCCCTCTATTTTTCTTTCCAACCTATAAATGGATTTTTCCTTTATGGAAAAAAAAAGATTTCAGTTGCTACAACTATATGATCGATACATCATATGGCGACTGCTTCCTTGGATCTCGATAATACAAAGCAATGAGTTGGTTACTAGTTCTTATAGTTATTAGTTAGGGGCTGGTCTGTTTTTTGAATCCCAACTTTAAATAAAAAACCAACGAGTCACACACTAAGCATAGCAGTTCCACCAAAAGGTCAATCGAATTTTTATTCAACCTTATAGAATTAGAATTGCTCATTTTTTTTTTTTTTTATTGAAGTGAAAAGGAATAGTTTGTAGTTTTTGTTCTATCACTGAATAGAATGGCAAGCAAAGGAAGGGTCCATTATTGCTCGTCTACAAATATCCAAATTTTGATGCCCAATGCCCCATAGGCAGTTCGAACTGTATAGGAACAATGATCAATTTTAGCTCGAATGGTTTGGAGGGGAACCCTACCTTCTCTGATCCATTCGACACGTGCAATTTCTTTTCCGTCGATACGCCCTGCAATTTCCACTTGAATTCCTTTTGTGTCTGCTTGTTCAGTTAATTCAATAGCTTTTTTCATTGCCTTTCGAAACGAAACCCTATTCTTTAATTGTAGAGCTATATATTCTGCAAGAATATTAGGTTGTCCATAAGGTTTTGCAACTCTTGTAATAGCAATGTTAAGTCTCCGATTCACAGAATGAAGCCCCTTTTGTACATTGATCTGCAATTCTTCGATTCCTCGTGTTTGGCCTTCTATTAACAAATTTGGGAATCCAATATAGATTATGACCTGGATCAAGTCCATTTTTTTTTGAATCTCTATATGTGCAATTCCAATTCCTTCGAAACTTGAAGATACTCTTATATTTTTTTGTACATATATCTTGATACAATCCCGTATTTTTTCATCTTCCTGGAGACCTATGTAATAACTTTTTGGTTGTGCGAACCAAAGGGAACGATGACTTTGGTTTTCGCCAAGGCGGAAACCAAGTGGATTTATTTTTTGACCCATCTTTTTTTTCTCTCTCTCTCTCCTTCTCTATATATCTTTCTATTATAGGATCTCTCCATACATTTTTTGTTTCTAAAAATATATCCTGATCTGTTTTCTTTTTAGAGCTATCCTTCAATACAATAATTATATGACAGGCGGGTCTTTCTATCGGATAACTACGTCCTCTAGCCCTGGGTTTTAACTTTTTCACGATAGTACCCCCATTGACTTCGGCTTTACTAATGACTGAATCAGCTTCGTTGAAACTTTTATTGTGACTAGCATTTGCTGCTGCAGAATAAACCAGTTTAAAAATGGGATAAAATGCTCGATAAGGCATGAGTTCCAGTAACATAAGTGTTTTCTCGTAGGAATGCCCACGAATCTGATCAATGACTCTTCGTGCTTTGTGAGCAGACATACATATACGTTGAGCTAAAGCTTGTACTTGTGTACTCGAGCTCCTCTTCATCTTCTGCTTTTTCAAGGTCTTCTTCCACTTTCTCCACTTTGACATAAGATAAGGTTCGCCTCCCGCCAATGAACGATGAGCCCCTATTTCACTTTATTTTATTAACGGAGAGATCTAGTATCGTTTCTCGCGTGTCCCTGGAAAGTAAGAGTAGGTGCAAATTCTCCTAATTTTTGACCCACCATACGATCCGTTATATAAATAGGTAAATGCGCCTTTCCATTATGAATGGCAATTGTATTGCCGATCATTGTGGGTATAATGGTAGATGCCCGGGACCAAGTTACTATTATCTCTTTTTCCTCTCTCATGTTAAGCTTCTTTATTTTTTCCAATAAATGATTAGCTACAAAAGGATTTTTTTTTAGTGAACGTGTCACGGCCTATTATTCCCCCCCCTTTTTTTTTTGAAAAGACGAGTAAAAAACAATATTTATTTGATTTTGAATATTCCTATTTACGGCGACGAATAATAAAACTATTACTATATTTATTCCTTTTCCTACTTCTTCTTCCAAGCGCAGGATAACCCCAAGGGGTTGTGGGTTTTTTTCTACCAATCGGGGCCCTCCCTTCACCACCCCCGTGGGGATGGTCTACAGGGTTCATAACTACCCCTCTTACTACAGGACGCCTACCTAGCCAACACTTAGATCCGGCTCTACCCAAACTTTTCTGGTTCGCCCCAACATTACCCACTTGTCCGACTGTTGCTGAGCAGTTTTTGGATATCAAACGGACCTCCCCAGATGGAAATCTTAATGTGACCGATTTACCCTCTTTTGCAATCAGTTTCGCTACAGCACCTGCTGCTCTAGTTAATTGTCCACCCTTTCCAAGCGTGATTTCTATGTTATGTACGGCCGTGCCTAAGGGCATATGGGTTGAAGTAGATTTTTCTTTTTGATCAATAAAAACCCCTTCCCAAACCGTACAAGCTTCTTCCAAAGCATACGGCTTTCCGGATGTATATATATATATTATATGATGATATCTAGACAGATGGATTTTATATGAATCGTGTGATGAAGTACCACATGAGTGGATATATAGGAATACAAATCTGCCAAATCACTCATGTTATGATCTTATACATCCTAGGTCTCTCCGTTTCGTCATCTGGCTTATGTTCTTCATGTAGCATTCAGACCGAATGACTCTATGAAATTACGTCGCTACTTCCACATATTACGGGTAACGTAGGAGACATCTCTATTTTTCCCCGGGGGGATTTTTAGAATTACCACCACTTAGCTTTCAATTCACCTCTGACCATCAAATGAAATGTGAATAACCCATCCTCTTCTCTTTGAAACAAGGGTCGCTTCCGCTTCTGTCCGTGCTTCAAACAATTTTGTCTTCTCCATATTACCATATCTTGAGTGTCAATAATTTTATATGAGGAACTACTGAACTCAATCACTTGCTGCCGTTACTCTTCAGTTTTCTGTTGAGGTCTATCCCGTAGAGGTACTCAAATTGGATCAGTGATCAATTTCTAGGTTTCGTCGTAAACCTAATTGGTTACTTCCAATTACGTAAATCCATAGTTCAAACCGCACTCAAAGGTAGGGCATTTCCCATTGATATAGGAACTTCTGTACCGGAAACAATGGTATCTCCAATTATAGCCCCTCTGGGATGTAAAATATATCTTTTCTCACCATCTCCATAGTGTATGAGACAAATGTATGCATTTCGATTAGGGTCATATTCTATGGTTACGATCCTAGCAGATATGTCTTTTTCATTCCGTCGAAAATCGATTTTACGGTATAGACGCTTATGGCCTCCTCCTCTATGCCCTGCGGTAATGATTCCCCTGGAATTACGACCTTTACCACAGCGATGCTGTCCATAGATCAAATTATTTCGCGGATTGGATTTCACTTGACTGTCTACGGATCCTTTGCGTATGCTCGGGGTAGAAGTTTTGTATAAATGTATCGCCGTGTTATTTAGTATTTTTTTTTTCTTTTTTTTTTTTTACTTAAATTCTTTTCTCTTCTCTATAAGAGGTAAAATAGAATAACCCGGTTGAAGCGTAATGATCATACGTCTGTAATGCATTGTATGTCCCATAATGGGTCCCATTCTTCTACCCTTTCCCGGGAGTTGATGACTATTTATAGCTATTACTTTGACGCCAAAGAAGAGTTCGACCCAATGCTTTATTTCTGTCCTAGTTGATCCTGATTCGACATTAGAAGTATATTGATTGTTCCCCAATAACCGAATACTTTTTTCTGTAAAGACTACATATTTGATTCCATCCATAAATCTACTTTCTTCCCCACGAGTTCCAGTATCGATAAGAATTCTAGTTCTTACTCTTCATATGTTATGGTTGGTATGAATATACCATACCAATTCGTTATGTATGGATGATGAGATTCCATTGATACGGAGCCAGTGGAACTAGCCTTATTGAATGTCCCCGTTGGCCTGCATCCAGCAGGAATTGAACCTACGAATTCGCCAATTATGAGTTGGGCGCTTTAACCATTCAGCCATGGATGCTTCACTGGGGTCATTGTACATCGCGAGTGACCCAAATTCAATTCACTTAGATTCTTTTGGATTCTTTAGGAGGAATCAATGAAATGAGAGGACATCAATTCAAATCCTGGATCTTCGAATTGAGAGAAATCAAGAATTCTCGCGATTTCTTGGATTCATGGATCCAACCCGATTCGGTGAAATCTTTCACTTCCTTTTTTTTCCACCAAGAGCGCTTTATGAAACTTTTGGATTCCCGAATTTGGAGTGTCCTAATTTCACGTGATTCACAGGGTTCAATTCGTCGACATTGCACGATCAAAGGTGTAGTACTGCTTGTACTTGTAGTAGCGGTCCTTATATACAATCGAAATAGGGTCGAAAGAAAAAATATCTATTTGATGGGGCTTCTTCCTAAACCTCTGCGTTCCATTGGACCCCCCAATTATACATTGAAAGAATCCTTTTGGTCTTCCAATCTCAATAGGTTGATTGTTTCGCTCCTGTATCTTCCAAAAGGGAAAAAGATCTATGAGAGTTGTTTCATGGATCCGAAAGAAAGTACTTGGGTTCTTCCAATAACTAAAAAGTGTATCATGTCTGAATCTAACTGGGGTTCGCGGCGGTGGAGGAATGTGATCGTAAAAAAGAGGAATTCCAGCTGTAAGATATCGAATGAAATTGCAGCTGGAATTGAGATCTCATTCAAAGAGAAAGATATAAAATATCTGGAGTTTTTTTTTGTATCCTATACGAATGATCTGATCCGCAAGGACCATGATTGGAAATTCTTTGACCGCCTTTCTCCGAGTAAGAAGCGAAACATAATCAACTTGAATTCGGGACAGCTATTCGAAATTTTAGTGAAACATTTGATTTGTTATCTCATGTCTGCTTTTCGTGAAAAAAGACCAATTGATGGGGGGGGTTTCTTCAAACAACAAGGAGCTGAAGCGACTATTCAATCAAACGAGATTGAACATGTTTCCCATCTCCTCTCGAGAAACAAGGGGGGTATTTTTTTGCAAAATTGCGCTCAATTTCATATGTGGCAATTCCGCCAAGATCTCTTCGTTATTGGGGGGAAGAATCGGCACAAATCGGATTTTTTGAGGAACGTCTCGAGAGAGAATTTGATTTGGTTAGACAATGCGTGGTTGGTAAACAGGAATCGGGTTTTTAGCAAGGTACGGAATGTATCGTCAAATATTCAATATGATTCCATAAGATCCATTTTCTTTCAAGTAACGGATTCTAGCCAATCGAAAGGATTTTCTGATCAATCCATAGATCCTTTCAATTCCATTAGTAATGAGGGTTCGGAATATCACACATTGATCAATCAAACAGAGATTCAGCAACTAAAAGAAAGATCAATTCTTTTAGATACTTCCTTTCTTCAAACGGAACGAACAGAGATAAAATCAGATCGATTCTCAAAATACCTTTCCGGATATTCCTCAATGGCTCGGCTATTCCCGGAACGTGAGAAGCAGATGAATAATCATCTGCTTCCAGAAGAAATAGAAGAATTTCTTGGGAATCCTACAAGATCAATTCGTTCTTTTTTCTCTGATAGATGGTCAGAACTTCATCTGGGTTTGAATCCTACCGAGAGGTCGACTATAGATCAGAAATTGTTGAAGAAACAACAAGGTGTTTCTTTTGTCCCTTCGAGGCGATCGAAAAATAAAGAAATAGTTGATATATTCAAGATAATTACGTATTTACAAAATACCTCCTCGGTTCATTCGATTGCAGCAGATCCGGGATGGGATATGGTTCCGAAGGATGAACCGGATATGGACAGTTCCAATAAGATTTCATTCTTGAACGAAAATGCATTTTTTGATTTATTTCATCTATTCCATGATCGGAACAAAGGGGGATACAGGTTGCACCACGAGTTTGAATTAGAAGAGACATTTCAAGAAATGGCAGATCTATTCACTCTATCAATAACCGAGCCGGGTTTAGCCTATCATAATAAGGAATTTGGCTTGTCTATTGATTCCTACGGAAAATTATTGAATGAGGTATTCAACTCCGGGGATGAATCGAAAAAGAAATCTTTATTGGTTCTACCTTCTATTTTTGATGAAGAGAATGAATCTTTTTATCGAAAGATAAAAAAAAAATCGGTCCGGATCTCCTGCGGGAATGATTTGGAAGATCAAAAACCAAAAATAGCGGTATTTGCTCACAACAACATAATGGAGGCGCTCCATCAATATAGATTGATCCGAAATCAGATTCAAATCCAATATAGTACCTATGGGTACATAAGAAATGTATTGAATCGATTCTTTTTAATGAATCGACCCGATTGCAACTTCGCATATGGAATTCAAAAGCATCCCATAGGAATTCAAAAGCACCCAATAGGAAATGATATTCTGAATCATCTAACTATAATAATAGATAAGATCAACCAACATTTATCCAATTTGAAAAAGATTAAGAAGAAGTGGTTCGATCCTCTTATTTCTCGAACCGAGAGATCCACGAATCTGGATCCTAATGTATATAGATACAAATGCTCCAATGGAAGCAAGAATTTCCAGGAATATTTGGAGCATTTCGTTTCTGAGCAGAAACACCGTTTTCAAGTAATGTTCGATCGATTACGTATTAATCAATATTCGATTGATTGGTCCGAGGTTATCGACAAACAAGATTTGTCCAAGTCATTTCGTTTCTTTTTGTCCAAGTCACTTCTCCTTTTGTCCAAGTCGCTTCTCTTTTTATCTAAGTCACTTCCTTTTTTCGTTGTGAGTTTCGGGAATATCTCCATTCATAGGGCCGAAATCCACATCTATGAATTGAAAGGTCTGAATGATCAACCCGGCAATCCGTTGTTAGAATCAATAGGTGTTCAAATCGTTTATTTGAATAAATTGAAACCCTTCTTATTGTATGATCATGATACTTCCCAAAGATCGAAATTTTTAATCAATACAGGAACAATATTACCTTTTTTGTTCAACAAGATACAAAAGTGCATGATTGACTCATTCCGTACTAGAAAAAATCGCAGGAAATCCTTTGAGAACACGGATTCCTATTTATCAATGATATCCCACGATCGAAACAATTGGTTGAATCCTCAGAAAAGTTCATTGATATCTTCTTTTTATAGAGCAAATAGACTTCAATTCTTGAATCATCCCCATCGCTTCTGGTTCTATTGTAACAAAGGATTCCATTTTTATGGGGAAAAGACCCGTATCCATAATTATGATTTTACGTATGCACAATTCCCCAATATCTTGTGCATTCGCAACAAAATATTTTCTTTGTGTTTCAGTAAAAAAAAACATGTTTTGGGAGAGAGAGAGACTATTTCACCAATTGAGTCACAGGTATCTGGCATATTCATACCTAACAATGTTCCACAAAGTGGTAACGAAACGTATAACTTGTACAAATCTTTCCATTTTTCAATTCGATCCGATCCATCCGTTCCTATTTACTCGATTGCAGACATTTCTGGAACACCAGTAATAGAGGAACAAATAGTCAATTTTGAAAGAACTTATTGTCAGCTTCTTTCAGATATGAATCTATCTGATTCAGAAGGGAAAAACTTGCATCACTATCTCCGTTTCAATTCAAACATGGGTTTGATTCACACTCCATGTTTTGAGAAATATGTGCCGTCCGGAAAGAGGAAAGAACTGAGTCTTTGTCTAAAGAAAAGCGTTGAGAAGGGGGAAGTAGGTAGAACCCTTCAACGAGATAGTGCTTTTTCAAATCTCTCAAAATGGAATTTGTTCCAAACCTATATGCCATGGTTCCTTACTTGGACGGGGTGTAAATATCTTTATTTCACCTTAAAAAACAATATTTATTTGATATTGAATATTCCCTTTCAATATTCCCTAAGTGGCAGTCCAAATTTTGTGTCCGTTTTTCATGATATTATGCATGGATCAGATATATCATGGCCAATTCCTCAGAAAAAGTGGTGGTCGATTCTTCCACAACGGAATCTGATAAGTGAGAGTTCGAGTAAGTGTTTACAGAATCTTCTTCTGTCCGAAGAAATGATTCATCGAAATAATGAGTCACCCATTCCATTGATATGGACACATCTGAGATCACCAAATGCTTGGGAGTTCCTCTATTCAATTCTTTTCCTTCTTCTTGTTGCTGGATATCTCGTTCGTACACATCTTCTCTTTGTTTTCCGAGCCTCTAGTGAGTTACAGACAGAGTTAGAAAAGATCAAATCTTTGATGATTCCATCATACATGATTGAGTTGCGAAAACTTCTGGATAGGTATCCTACATCTGAACTGAATTCTTTCTGGTTAAAGAATCTCTTTCTAGTTGCTCTGGAACAATTAGGAGATTCTCTGGAAGAAATACGGGATTCTGCTTCTGGCGGCAACATGCTATTGGGTGGTGGTCCCGCTTATGGGGTCAAATCAATACGTTCTAAGAAGAAATATTTGAATATCAATCTCATCGATCTCATCAGTATCATACCAAATCCCATCAATCGAATCACTTTTTCGAGAAATACGAGACATCTAAGTCGTACAAGTAAAGAGATCTATTCATTGATAAGAAAAAGAAAAAACGTGAACGGTGATTGGATTGATGATAAAATAGAATCCTGGGTCGCGAACAGTGATTCGATTGATGATGAAGAAAGAGAATTCTTGGTTCAGTTCTCCACCTTAACGACGGAAAAAAGGATTGATCAAATTCTATTGAGTCTGACTCATAGTGATCGTTTATCAAAGAATGACTCTGGTTATCAAATGATTGAACAACCGGGATCCATTTACTTACGATACTTAGTTGACATTCATAAAAAGTATCTAATGAATTATGAGTTCAATAGATCCTGTTTAGCAGAAAGACGGATATTCCTTGCTCATTATCAGACAATCACTTATTCACAAACCTCGTGTGGGGCTAATAGTTCTCATTTCCCATCTCATGGAAAACCCTTTTCGCTCCGCTTAGCCCTATCCCCTTCTAGGGGTATTTTAGTGATAGGTTCTATAGGAACTGGACGATCCTATTTGGTCAAATACCTAGCGACA